GATATTGAAATATTTGGTACATGAAGCCATGATCCGCTAGATATATCAATCTTATTATATAGAAATCTTCTATTAGGTAGAAATATCAATAGAAATGGGTCTTATGTTATGTTGTAGAATCAAAAAAGATATTTTCAATTCTCTTCTACGTCTTTATGTGTTGATGCTTCAAATAAGCTTTTCTGTGACGAAAGGGAATAGTAAATTTTTCTTCTAGAATAACATAAAATAATTAGGAATAAGTAGATTTAATCAGAAATATCGACAGATTTTTTCGGAGTCCAAAAAAGTATAATATGAAAATGAAAGAAAAAGGTGGATCCGCTGTTCTGTTCCAATTTCATCTATATCGAATTTGAATATCAGAATAGTGGATATGGTCCTGATTCAATAGGTTAGGTCCACTTACTTTTTCTTTTGTTGATTTCGAATCTAATCTTTACAATTTTTTTTTTGATTTGATTGGGTTAGACAAAAAATTTGACGATTTAAGAGCCAACTTAATTTTTTTTTTTAATATAATAAACAAATGTTAAACTCTATAACTCTAATTAATCTACTATAAACCATTCGAACTTATTCGAATTTAATTCGAAATTTTATTAGAGATATAGAATTTCTTACTTTACTATATTTATTACAAATATCAACAATATCTATATTCACCCCTTCAATCTAGTCTCCTAGGGAATACTACCATTGAAGTTTTATGAAAAAAGGTCAAAGCCCCCTATCGGATTTGAACCGATGACTTACGCCTTACCATGGCGTTACTCTACCGCTGAGTTAAAAGGGCTTCAATTCCTAAATGAGCCAGCATGTAGATAATATATATCTAGGGAAATCGATTCCAAATCAAATCTATCTAATCTATAAAGTAAATAGATTCGAATCCAATTATTATATGAAGTAAACTTCTAATAATTCATTCATAAACATAAACGAGAAATTGAATTTACCTAATGAATATAAACTCAATTAGTGAATATAAATTCAATTAGCGAATATAGGTAAGAAAAAGGGGGGTTTATTTATATTTATTGAATTTGATAAAGATTAATGCAATGGATTTTTGATGAATTTTTTCAAAGACGAACCTAATTGAATTGACCACCATCATAACGAAATTCATTTGATTTATATATACGTGTACTTACCAATTCAACATAGATCAAAGATATTTCATCGAATCATTGATGAACAGATTCTATTTGTCCCCCGAGCAAAATTATTAGTTATAGAATAATATTCTATAATATAATAATAATAGAATTTCTTAAGAATTTCTTAATATGGTTCTTCTAATCACCATTATTCCATTATTCATTATAATATTCTCATTTCAATAGAATTAAATTATTAAATAGAATTTCGAATTCTCTAAGGTCTAGAAATTTCTTAAGAAATTGACTAAATTTACTAAAAAAATGGATAATATTAATTAAATAATATTATATTAATTAATATATGAATTCATGAATAGAAATGAGGAATCAAAAAATTGTATGGAATCATGAAAGGCGGAAAGATTTTTCGAATCTAGTCCTACCATTTTGTTATATTGACCCATTTTGTTATATTGACAATTTCAAAAAACTGTTCATACTTATGGGCATAGTATTCTGACAAATGTGCCCCCATCGTCTAGTGGTTTAGGACATCTCTCTTTCAAGGAGGCAACGGGGATTCGACTTCCCCTGGGGGTAGGGTATTACGAAAGGAAGTGGATCAGGGATTATTAAGAAATATGGAATTTCTTCTTCCTGGGTCGATGCCCGAGCGGTTAATGGGGACGGACTGTAAATTCGTTGACAATATGTCTACGCTGGTTCAAATCCAGCTCGGCCCAATAATTCACTGATCCGCCATGAAATGATATTACCCTTTTGTTCTGTTTTCTAGAAATGCCTGATACAAAAAACAAAAAAGAAAAAAAAAAGAAATCCAAATTTCTGCTATATCCTTACTTGTATTTTATTTACTTTCTTTTTTGTTTTTTTCTTTTTTTCCTACAAATTCTGATCTTGTTAATGACCTAGATTCATATCAGGATTTGTAAATAGAAAGTCTAAGAAAAAGAATTATCTAAAGATATAAAGAAAAAAGACTTTTCTTTCTTTTCATTTTCATTGAAAGATTGATTATCAATCGATTTGATTTATTTGAAATAACGAAAAGATGACTAGTAATTTGTGTCATTATCACTAAAGTGGATATCCATGCGGATATCCATATTACCACTTGCCTCTCTCTTATAAGGGGCCGATTCCAATTCCAATTCAAAATCGAAATAGAGCGGGTTTGAATGAAATCATAAGAATTGCTGTACACTTTATTTATTTTAGATTTTATTTCCCTGGGATTGTAGTTCAATTGGTCAGAGCACCGCCCTGTCAAGGCGGAAGCTGCGGGTTCGAGCCCCGTCAGTCCCGACGTATTCAAATCCAACAATCCAACCAAAAAAATATATCAATTCCGCTTTCTATTTTCTTTTCTGTAAATTAAGGGGACAAATAGTAGAATTTTTTTCTCAAAGAGAAGGGGTTCCCTCTTTTTTCTTTTATTTTTATTTTTATTACTTTCCTTTTTTTCATCAAAGTAAATCAAAGTAAATAGAAATATGGAAATTCCACTTTTTTTAACTATTTTTTAACTAATAGCGACGGAAATGGATCGAGACATAATATTCAGGATTTCAAGAGATATGGTGCCGAGTTTGGCTTTTTCGGTTTCTCCCAACCTGCGTAATGAAATCGAATCGAGTACCATATCGTATCTTTCCCGATAGTACATACACAAATCAAATTTTTCTTTGTACGATACAAAATGAATCGAATTTCTTTGGAATTCTTTTAATTGGAAAAGTCTCCCCTTTTTTGACTCCGATTTTGCTCAATTACTAATTTGAATTTGAAATAATCTATCTCATTCAAATTGTACACTGAAGTTTTGATATATTATATTTATTTTTATTCCATTACTAATCTTTATCGCACCTTTTTCCAATAAGATTAGATCATTAAAAAAAGGAGTTTAGAACTTAACTTCCCCTTCGCCATTTCGCTTCTATTATTTGTATTTGTTTGGAACCAATGTAAGTAGAAAGGCGGTTAGATGATACTTCGTGAGATGATTGGACAAAGACAAAGAAGGCAATAGTTGTTTTTTATAGAAAAAAAAAGAATGAAAAAGAATTTAAAATAAAATTTTAAAATTAAAATAAAGTAACGAAATTCTCGATTGGGTCAAGAATCCTTTTTTTTTTTTGATTCGGTATGAATAAACGATCTTTCTATGTTATACTATTCAATTCTCGACGAGGAATCAATTTGATAGGTCAGATATTGTTATTCATGATATTTATCCGATTCGATATCATCGAGATAAAATTTATCTCATTGAATTTAGAGGCAAAAAATTTATCATCTCTATGGGATTAAATCCCGAGTTATTGTGAAGTAAAGAAAAACGAAAGGATGAGATTATGGAAGTCAATATTCTCGCATTTATTGCTACTGCACTGTTCATTCTAGTTCCTACTGCTTTTTTACTTATAATATATGTAAAAACTGTTAGTCAAAGTAATTAATTTGAACGAAACTTGACGTCTTAGTTCTTAATCAATATCAATGATTAAAAAGATAAATAAAAAGGATTCAAAATTTGTGTTTTAGACGAAATGTGCGGACTAGAATCAGCAGTATCCTATGAGATACGATAGTATGGGTAGAAAGAAATATCTATTTCTTTACTACCCATACTATCTTTTTTTGTTATTCGAGTTTATAAAGTTGTACTGTATAAAGATATAGGTTTAATAGAAATCAATCGAAAATGGCATCTTCATTTTCATACATTCGGATTATTTGAAATTTCCTATTCAAATTTCAATAGGAATCTTCGAATCTATTGAAATAATCAAATCAAAGAAAAGGAAAAAAAAAGAGTCTAGATAGACTATATTAATAAAAGAAAATCAAGAAATCTTATTTTAGTATTCTTAAGTGATTAAACGATTGTAAAATCATCCAAAGAATGGAGTTTTAGAAAAACTTTTTAGATTTCGCCGAAAAGCATTAGTAAACTCCGTCGGTTTTGAATCTTTGAATCATCATATGAAATGAGTCAAGTCAATAAAGTATAGCAGAAATAGGATTTTTAAAATACTAAATCAAATAGTAAAGTTAAGTAATAAGCGCACAACGCAATATGCGACTTCTTTAAGAAAATATCTTAGGATGTGTATTATCTCGTTGGAGGACCACTATGTCTATCTTATTTCCCACGGAAACCCGTTATATTTAATTAACTATAAATAAATTACTTGTGAAATTTTCACAATTTCAAAAGGAAAGACTTTCTTTCTTTTATCTTTGAACAAGAAAAAGGCAAACAAATAAAAAGTAAAAAAGGTTCCTCTAGTCCTCATTGACTAGAATTGTCAATATATAATTCTAGTTAACGGTCGGTTTAGCGAAATAGAAAATTTAAGAAGAATTCGTTTGGAATAAATTTCCTCTCATTTTGATTCCTTTTACTTTGTTTGCGAAATATAAAACACGGGAATCATTCAAATATTTGTTTGATTATGATTATATTAATCAGGGTCTTTTTCGTCTATTCTTGAATAGACGAAATTATTCAACCCAAATCCGACTCGAATAGAATTTCGAAATGAAGATTTTTTTAAATTCAATTTCGAAATTTGTAAGAATTTCGAAATTGAATTATATTGAATGCAAAATTCTTTGCAGAATGATCTATAAAACAATTGATAGAGTTTTATTTCTCAACTCAATTAGGAGTATCCCTAGAGTCCACTTCTTCCCCATACTACGAGTGAAAGGGAAAATGTAAAGACTACCATTAAAGCAGCCCAACCGAGACTTACTATATCCATGTGAATTATGTCCCCTATCTCTATGAATATGAAGGAATTTTTCCAGTATTGTTCACTTTGTTTATTGTTCACTAATAATAGTAGTCGAATCGCCGGTGCG